ATAAATAAAGTGCTTCTGAATTGATCTCATCTTTTAATAATTTTCATTTTTCGTTGTTGATTAAAAACTTTATCCTTGAATAAAAAAAGGCTTTTTAGACGAATATCACATAGATATCTCAACCTATCATTTTCGATTACGAAAAAGAATTAGCGATTGCATTTCATAATAAGAATTATATCTTTCTAAATAAAGATAGGTATGAATAAAAAAAAAAAGATCTCTTTTTGCAATTCTAGTCTTTCTATTTTATTTCGTTCCTATTCTCCTTTCTCAAAAAAAAAAGGGGGGACGTTATCCAAAGTAAAAGATTTCTTCGTTCTTGATAGTTATTTACTTAATCGGTGGATAGGAACATACTCTAGATCGAAATTGTGGGGGGTACTTCTTAATAATTTCTACCAACTTAAAGCCCGAACTCAAATTCCTTTTCTATAAAGAAATATCCTATTGGATAATTTCCAGAATCTCTATTATTAATCCTTTGTGTATCTTGGTCTTCCTAACCGTCCACTCATTTTGTTTGAATCTCCCATTGGGGCAATCACTATGTTAATAGATGGTAAAAACCCCATAAGTTGATCTTTTGAACCCGCTTCAAGTCATGATGACTAATCAACTAATCTTGGGGTAAACAGTCTCGACTGCTTATGTCTTTACTTTCACTTAATTCTTGTACATAGGAAATGAGATTGAATTCCTTTAACAGCAAATCTTTAAGCCGTTTTATTTCACTCATATAACTATCTGGTTTATTTTATCAACCCCAATGATGAATAAAAAAATATAAAATAGATATTCAGTTCATTTAACTTTCTTGCTAGAAATAAAATAAATAGGGGAATTTTTATGTTTCACTGAATCACACGTAGAGATATTGATAATACACATAGAGTTAATGGTATTTCATAACTAATTGATTGAGCAGCAGCCCTTAATCCACCTAAAAAGGAATATTTATTATTTGATCCATATCCCGACATAAGAAGTCCAACGGGAGCAAGGCTTGAAACGGCGATCCATAAAAAAACACCAATACTAAGATCAGCTAGAATAAGTCGATAGCTAAAAGGAATTACTGAATAACTTAGTAAAATGGATATGACCGCTATGGATGGCCCGATACTGAATAAACGAGTATCGCCTCTAGATGGAAGAAGATTCTCTTTGAAAAGTAGTTTTGTACCATCTGCTAGAGCTTGAAGAATTCCTAAAGGCCCAGCGTATTCAGGTCCAATACGTTGTTGTATTCCTGCAGATATTTCTCTTTCTAACCAAACAATTACTAGTACACCTAGTGTGATTCCTAATACAAGAGTAAAAATAGGGACAAGCATCCATATGATCCTATAGACCTCTTTTAAGGATTCCAATCTGGAAAAAGAATTGATAATTTGTATTTCAGTTGTATCAATTATCATTTCAACGATCAACTTCTCCCATAATGATATCTATGCTACCTAGTATCGTCATAATATCAGCCAATTTCATTCTTTTAACTAACTGAGGAAGAATTTGCAAGTTGATAAAACCCGGTGGGCGAATTTTCCACCTCCAAGGAAAAACACTCTGATCTCCTATCATAAAAATTCCCAATTCGCCTTTTGGTGCTTCAACTCTTACATAAAGTTCTTGTTTCGACAATTCAAAAGTTGGAGAAGGTTTTTTACTAATAAATCGATATTGAAAATCATTCCATTCAGGGTTTTTTATTCTATCAAAGCGTCGGATTTCTAAATTCTCATAGGGTCCCCCTGGAATTCCTTCCAGGGCCTGTTGAATAATTTTTATGGATTCTGTCATTTCACTGATTCGTACTAAATACCGCGCTAATGAATCCCCTTCTTTTTGCCATTGAACCTCCCAATCAAATTCATCGTAACACTCATAACGATCAACTTTACGAAGATCCCATTGTATTCCGGAAGCTCGTAGCATTGATCCTGATAAACCCAAATTTAGTGCTTCTTCTGCGCCAATAATGCCTACGCCTTCAACTCGTTCTAAAAAAATAGGATTCCGTGTAATAAGCTTTTGATATTCAGCAACCCCGGTTAAAAAATAATTGCAAAAATCCAAACATTTATCTATCCAGCCATGAGGTAGATCAGCAGCTACTCCTCCGATACGAAAATAATTATGCATCATGCGCATACCGGTGGAAGCTTCGAATAGGTCATATATCAATTCTCGTTCTCGAAAAATATAGAAGAAAGGAGTCTGTGCCCCAATATCTGCCATAAAAGGGCCAAGCCATAACAAATGGGAAGCGATACGACTCAATTCCAACATAATAGCTCTGATATAGCTAGCCCTTTGAGGTATTTGAATATTACCTAGCTGTTCCGGTCCATTTACAGTTATTGCTTCTGTGAACATAGTAGCTAAATAATCCCAACGCGTTACATAAGGCAAATATTGTATAATTGTTCTATTTTCCGCAATTTTCTCCATCCCTCTATGTAAATAACCCAATATTGGTTCACAGTCAATAACATCTTCACCGTCGAGAGTAACTATCAGTCGAAGAACACCATGCATTGATGGGTGGTGAGGGCCCATATTGACTATCATGAGGTCTTTTCTTGTAGTTGATGCAATCATAAGTTTTTTTTTCTCGAGTCATTCTTCCGTGCGTTTCTGAAAGTAAAAAGAAGTTCATTAAAATGGAAATGAATAAGTTTAAATGGTATCACACTTCAAATTAACGAGTTTTTATTTCTCGAATACCCAACTCGCCGATTAATTCTTTATAACGCCCTATATTATTTTTTGACAAATAAGCCAGCAGCCGTTGACGTTTTCCCAAAATTTTTAGCAAACCTCTCTGAGATGAAGAGTCCTTTTTGTGCAATTCCAAATGTGAAGTAAGTCTCCTTATTTTAGTGGTGAAACTGAATACTTGAAATTCAACAGACCCTCTGTTTTCTTCGTTTTCTTTTTGAGAAATAATCGAAATGAATGAATTTTTGACCATAAAAAATGCCTTTGCTCCCTTTTTTTACAGATATGGATTTTACTGATCAGTAATAATAATGCCATTCATTTTAATGTGGTATATACAATTTATGAACTCCTAAATTTTCTGAAGTAAAATCAATCAATCCAACCAATTTAAAATTGGATTTAGATAGAGGATAGAAAAGGATTGGTACTTTTTCGCATCGAAGAATTTAGACCGAAAATGAAGCAGGTTCTGTTGATTTCTTTTGCGATCTAATTGAGACAAATTTCGTATTAGCTATTCGAATGAAATGTAAGACATGTGATTTGTGTATTTGGTTGCTTTCATATACTCTATAAGCATATAGTAAGTATATAAGTATATAGTAAGCATATAATGAAAAAGTGTATTATTCATGAATTAAAACTTCGTGGATACATCTCTATCCTTAATATACAAAAATGACTGCCATTATTGGTATCAAACCAAGAACGATTCATACAAGCTAAATCTTCTAATCGATAATTAGGCCAAAGAAAAAGCTTTAATTTAATTAATTTCTTTTTCTTTCGATCCAGATGTTTATTATCAGACGAAACTTGGTTGCTGTTTTTTACATTCTTCTCGTTCCAAAATATTGAATTTCTATCTACACCATTCCTACTCTTTGAATTAAAACAAATCAGAATTCTCAATTTTCTACGACATCTAAACGATAAAATATTTTCAGGAACAGGCAAATCTAAATGAGCTTTGTGCCTAGTTTCAGTTATTCTTTGATGTGGTGAACTATCTTCATAAAAATTATTCTTAGAAACATATCTTTGTTCTTGGTATTTTTGATTAGTTTGGTGCTTACTCTTTTGAAATAAGGAAATACCTATGATTTGATACATAATCAATTGTCCATCGTCGTTTCCAGGCAAATGAATGGGGTCTATAATCAATACTCCCTTTTTCATCAATTCTGTAGGAGTTAAACTCTTCTGAATCAACATTATATCCAAACTCATTTCTCTCTTTTGAATTGAGGATATAATAATTTTTCTTGGATCTATCAGTCTAAGGAGGAGACAATATACCTTGATATTATTGATCATTTTTTGATTCAAAGTATCGTCCCATCTCAATTGAAAAAGCAAATAACGTTTAAGGAATAAATCTAGTTCTACTTCTGTGTTACTTTTGTATTGTTTTTGCTTTTTCCCTTTTTTCATGTCTGATCTTTCATAATTTTCTTCAATGTCTTTTTCTTGTGAAAGAATAGAGCGAAGGTATCTTCGGCCTGTGGATTCTTTTTGTTCTTGATTTCGATGATTTTTAGTCGATGGTATCAAAAAACTTCTTTTTTGCTTTTCATTGATCTTTTTATTTTCACTACTTTTTTTATTTCTATTCAAATTTAAAAGAAGTAATTTACTTGGTATAAACCAAGGTTTCGTTTTATATGCATTATAAAGTAACACAAATTCTGGGAAGAACCAAAGTTCAAGATTCGATATGGGATGCTTTAACATTTTTTCATTCATTCCCATCCAATCAAAAAATACTTTGTGGGAGTTTGTTGGATTGATTTCTGGAATAATAAGATAAAAAAGATCTTTTTTATTAATTATTTGAGAATTATTAGTACCAATCGGAGTATCTTGATTTATATTAATATCGATCGCGATCCAGGTTTCAACATCTACCCTTTGTATAAGAGAAAGATTGATAATTTTCCAATCAAAATATTTTCTATCCGCAGTTTTTTCCATAGGTAGAATATCTACCTTTCCTAGAAAATTATTGATATAAATACTCTTCAGCATATCAAAAAGGGTGTCTTTATGTGTGTTATAAGAAATCTCTTGGTTATTATTTCCTTGAAACGGAAATCTAGAAAAAAAGCATTCTATTTTATTTTCATAATCATAATTTAAAAATTTATATGATAAAAGATCATATATATAGTATTTTTGAAAATTATCTTTTTTATTCGATTTATTCACTAATGAATAGACTTCAATTTTTTGTTGTTTTTTGTAATCAATTAATTCGTTTTTTTCATATGAAT